TATTCGTCTAAATGGCAAAAAAATGGATCACTTTTTCCGATGTTTCAAAAAACTCCGTTTCATTTTTTTATGATGTTTTTAGAAAACTCACTTCATTACTTGATTAAGAACATCCGTTCCTCGATAGTATCCGTCGATACTTTCAAAATTCACGAAGGAATCACTCTATTTCCTCTTTTTGGACGGCACAACCCCAATTATATCTATTTTTTTTTTTTAATAAGTTTTCTAAGTTCATTGAAGAAGTTCTATTTGATCACTAAAGTTTCCTATATTTTTTGTTTGTCCACTATCACTACTTATCTATGTAATAAATCTAAAAAGGGTTATGATAAACCTAGAAAAAAATTTAAACTACGAATAGGATGACGAATGAGATCAAAAAAAATTATTATACATAGTAATATTTCGACACAAGAAAAGGAATTGTCCCCAGCCCTTTGCTTGTGTCAAAGACTAGGAAGACGAATAATCCCTCCTGGAATCTTTTTGTCCTCTCATTTCTTTTATACTTTGGTTTCTATTCTACGCTTATTTATCTCTTAATTGTTAGTATCCAATCGAATAGAAAAATATTGATTCATTCTATGACATTGAAATCTGACAATATTGACATAATCATACCGCTTCCATTTGGATTGAAAAAACAAAGAAATAAAGAAGAGGGGAGTAAACTCAAATAGTCTTCTTCACAGTATACATACTAGGAGTGCGGTACAAGTAATTCAATTCCCGAACGCGGGTAGAAAAAAAAAAGAGGCTTTTCAGAATTTTTTTGATCATCCATAATTACATAACATAATAATAATAGCCAACAAAAATGGGCTTCTTTTTAGAGCTTGGTGTTGATAAATCTGCGTATCTAGAAATTCATTTCGGACAATTGAACCTTCTCAAACTGTTTCTTTTTAAGAACCAAAAATATTTGTGCCAAAATAACAGATGCCAAGAAGAGCAAAAGTCCTTGGACACGTAATGGATCTTGAAGTACTATTTCCGCATCCCCCTGACCAAATCCACCCACATTAGGATTGCTCGTTACTGGTTGATCAAGTTTGATAGATTCTCCCTCTGAAACAAGAAGTTCTGGTCCTGGAGGGATAATATCAACCGCTTGACGTCCATCCGATGCATCCACTATGGTAATTTCGTATCCCCCTTTTTCTTTTCGTATGATTTTGCTTACTATACCCGACGCTGTAGCATTATAAACATTATTGTTACTCTTGCTTCCGTCGGGATAAATCTGACCCCGTCCCCTGTTGCCGCCTACGTATATGGGATATTTTAAGAAGTGCACATCTTTCTTAGTAGCGGGGTCCGGAGAAAGAATAGGAAAGGTGATTTCACTATATTTCTGACCAGGAACAGGACCTATCACAAGAATATTTTTTTTAGTGGGACGATAGCTCTGAAAAGATAGATTGCCTATCTTTTCTTTAATCTCGGGCGAAATACGATCGGGAGGGGCTAATTCAAACCCCTCAGGTAAAATAAGAACAGCCCCTACGTTCAACGCTCCTTTTTTACCATTAGCAAGAACTTGTTTCAGTTGCAGATCATAAGGAATTCGAACAACTGCTTCAAATACAGTATCAGGAAGTACCGCTTGTGGAACCTCGATATCCACGGGCTTATTGGCTAAATGGCAATTGGCACATACAATACGGCCGGTCGCTTCTCGTGGATTTTCATAACCCTGCTGCGCAAAAATGGGATATGCATTTGAAATGGGTGCCCGGGTTATTATATATATCATGAGCGAGACGGAAATAGATCGAGTAATCTCTTCCTTTATCCAAGAAAAGTTATTTCTAGTTTGCATGGTCCAATCATTGATCCCGAAAATTTCTACAATAAAATTAGATAAGTCGCTAGTATAGTTCCCTATCTATGATTCTGCTATTTACTGAAATAATTTTACTGGAACATTGAAGGAAGCCCCCATATGGGTAGAAAGAATAAGTACAGTTTTGAATAAGTTGCTTATGTACAAAGTAACAAACATTATAATTGAATCGGTCTATCATTTTTCAGTCATTCATTGAATGATAAATGACTACAAGTGACGGAGATACACGATTTAAATAGCGAAAGATCCAATATTTTAAAATTGTATCTAAAATGACTGGAAACGTAGAAACAAGACCTGATATAATTTGATCATTATGAGCAAATCCAAAATCTTTGTAGACAGAGCCAATCATTAGTTCCCAACCGCGTGGCGAATGGAATCCTATACATAAATCAGTTAATAAAAGAATAGAAAAAGCTTTTATTGTGTCGCTTAAGTTATATAGGAATTCTTGAACCCAAGAGTTAAGAATAACAAGTTCTTCATTACCTAGAATAGAATAACCACTTAGAATAACGAAAGATATTATATTTGTCGAGAAATGAAAAACCGTATTCATACGATTCTCATTGTGCATCTTGATCAATTGGATCGTTTCTTTGTAGATTCCGCGGTGAGGCTTTGGTAAATGTGTTTCCGGGTATTCCTTTATCATTTCGTCCAAGAGCGAGAGTTCTTCTAATTCTATGAATTTTTTTAGAATACTTTTTTCTTGAATATCATTCAAAAAAATTTCGGAGTGTCTAGTATGCCACCAATTAGTAACCCAAGATTCCAGACCTTTATTAAATGAGAGAGAGATCCACCAAGGCAAAAATACTATAAATGAAAGGTATATAAGGGAAGTGGATGCTTTCTTTTTTGCCATTTTTTCGTCTGGGAATTTTTAAATGAACTCACCTCATTTGTCGACTCGATACTACTATATACTACTATTTCTTTCTATTTTCTATTTCTTTCTAGTTTCTATTTCTATCAAACATCGGTTCTATTACATTAAAATCTATTACATTAAAAGTTATAGAGCCCATGAATCTATTCCCTATTTTTTATTTGTGATTCAGTAAAGTGGTTATGAATTTCGAAAGAATACAGAAAAACAATACCGAAATACAATAAGAAAGAGTCCACTTCAAATTCGAAAAAAAAAAAAAAAAACAATTTCGTTTTATGATTGTTCCGTGTTCGTTTGCGTTTAGCTCGAATGAGCGTTCTGAAGAAACTTCAGTTAAGTTATGCTATCGAAAAAAGAGAATTCTTGAGTTTTCGTTTTTTCCCTCTAGCTAAAAAAGCGGGCATTCTTCAGTTCTTGTTTCAAAATACTTCAATTGGTACACGCAAGAAATAGGCCAATTCGGCAGCTTTTTGCTCAATTTCTCGTAGAGTCAAATTCTCATCAGTACGAGTCAAGGGAATGGACCCCTGGCCTCTGATTTCCATATAAAGGGCACGACGAGCATAAATACCCTCTTTAACTTCTATTCTGATGGACTGAATGTCTTTCATAAGGAATCGGAGGAAGATGCGACGATTTTTTCCAGGAAATCCCCAACGAAAAATACACACTATTCCTTCTTTTATGTCGAATCGATCATAACCACTACCTACATTCCACGAAATTGTGCACCACAAATAGGAACTAATAAAAAGACCTGCGATTCCGTAGAAAGACATCACGATCCCTTGCGGAAAAAAAATGATTTGCTGAGAGGGAACTAAAGATATAAAAGTCCTACCAAAATAACTGGAAGTTCCAACCAATAAAAATCCTAATGAACCTAAAAAAAGGATAAAGGCCCAGCAGAAATTACTCGTTTTTCGAGACCCCGCTATAAGTTCTATCCATATACGGTCTGATCGCCAACTCATACTATACTAGATCTAGTTGCATTTTATTGGAATTTGGGAATAACCAAAAAAATTGACTTTCATTTTTTTTGTTTCCGAAGTAACCCTCATCAACCAGCACTGTTATGATGTGAACCTTTAGGAGTAGAGTAATTCATCGAATTGCCTAGATCTAAACTAAAATAAGAACATCCCTTTCATATGATTTCTTATAGATATCCACATACATATATTGACTTTACATTTAAGAAATTCATCCCGATACCAATCCATTTGAAAATAGCTCTAATTCAGTTACTCATATATCATGTTTACACATGCATACGAGCTTATGCTCGGAAGAAGCCACACGTTATACCATATTCTACTAAATAGATATCCGTGCTATGATCCACGTAAGTCTTGAAAAAAAAATAGATAAGATTTTGCCCATCTTATTTAAAAAATTTTGTTTTTTTGAACATGAAGAGATAAAGAAACCATTGCAATTGCCGGAAAAACTAAGCCCACTAAAGGCACAAAAATAGAGGGTAGGTTGTTGAGAGTTGTCATAGAATGGGTACCTCGATTTAATATTTGTACCTGTTATTTATTGTTATATTAATCTTTTAACCTGTTATAAAGATATCTTATAATTCATATATAATTATACTATTATACTAAGTATACCTAAGTGAGTATATACACTAATAAAGGGTATATTATATAATGTAAGAGTATATTATGTATATATACTAAGATATAATAAGGAATCTATAATATAAGAGTCTATATACTAATATTTTCTTTAATATATATTAAAGAAAGAAAAAGAAAATATTATAAGTCTATAAAGTATATAATAGACTAGAATATACTAAGTACGTATATATAATATAATTAATGTAAATCAAAAGTGTAAATATGTAAATAAAAAAAAAAAGAAGTAAATAAATAGGCTTATTCATCTTTCTACATGTAATATATGTATGATAATTCACGTTTTTTTATTATGTTCTTTTTTTATTATTTTTCATTTTTTTTTTTTTAGTTTTTCCCTTCGCGAAAAATTCGTTAGAATACGATCCGACAAAAGGGATTCTTAGTCAAACTGGGCATTCTTGAGGGATATAGAAAGATGTAGGCCCCCCTTGCCCAATTTCACGGAAGAAAGAGATAGAATTCGCTCTTTTTATTTTGTTTGATAGAGATTTCCTGATTAGGAATCAGGGCTCATGATTCTTTTTCCAATTTAATCCTATGTTACCAAAGAAAAATAGATTCTTGGAATTTTGACTTTGCTTCCTACAAACTAAAT